GATCGTTTGTTTGTTGTTTGTTGTTTGTTGTTTGTTGTTTGTTGTTTGTTGTTTGTTGTTTGTTGTTTGTTGTTTGTTGTTTGTTGTTTGTTGTTTGTTGTTTGTTGTTTGTTGTTTGTTGTTTGTTGTTTGTTGTTTGTTGTTTGTTGTTTGTTGTTTGTTGTTTGTTGTTTGTTGTTTGTTGTTTGTTGTTTGTTGTTTGTTGTTTTGTGCGTGCTTGGTTGGTTTATTTGGTGTTGTTGTTAGGGCTGTTTCTTTAAGTTTTGGGGGTTAGGTTGGTTGGGACAGAGGTGGTAGAAGGTTGCTACTATATGTTAATGGAATTTAAGTACAAATTTTAAGGTAAGGTTAATCGATACAGTAGATGGTGGCAATCGATAGAAGGTTGCTACTATATGTTAATGGAATTTAAGTACAAATTTTAAGGTAAGGTTAATCGATACAGTAGATGGTGGCAATCGATAGAAGGTTGCTACTATATGTTAATGGAATTTAAGTACAAGTTTAAGGTAAAGATACGTGATGGCAATCAAACAAAGGGTTGTTGTTGCGTATTAATGAAGTTTGAGCGGAAATTTAGAATGTAAGGTGTGTTGATGCAATATGTGATGTTGATGACGTGAAAGTTTTAGTTGAAAGTCACCTAGTGTTGTTTAGAAAGTTAGAGGAAGTGAAGAATAAAAAATTATGTCTTACAAGCATTCACTAAATAGCAACATATCTAAGACTGTGGATACTCCATAACCAAATGGAAAACAAAGTGCATCAGTGCCAAGATGATTCCACATATACTTCAACCGTCTCATTCAGGCATTCCTGAGGACGAGAATTAGGCCGCAACGCATTGTATGCCCATGTCAAGAGATTGTATTTACCTCGGTGCACTGGAAGGGTTAATTGAAGACGCCCCAAAAAAAAAAGGAACCAAAAGTGCCAAACCCCTTGATGCCGCGATCACGGACGAACATGGTGATATATAGCCAACCAGATGTATCGGTGAAGAGCAAGATTTAAGGATTAGACAGGTTATGGCCCTGACATAGGAACCAGAGGCGCAAAAGAGCAAGTCGTGCTAGGGGTGTAGGGGGAAAGAATGGTCCTGAAGCTAGTAACGTAGGATCTTATATGCGGCGGGTTGCTGATTTCACGTGAGAAGACCGACTAATAGATAACCTGGTACCTGAAGCTAGCGCCTCAGGAGATAGTTGAATAGCGGGCTCATACGCCATTAAGGCCGGGTGTTAAGGCACAGCCGTACACATAGATCAGGAATTATGCACAGAGAGTGAAATTTATGGGTTTAGTCCTCTGTTGGGGCAGGAGTAATTGTTAAGTACATGACATTTTCCTTCCGTAAACCATTACAGAATCCTCGTTTAGTCTAGGAGGATAGGATATAATCTATATATCATTGCTTGACTGATACCTGAAAGTATTACATTTCCTTTCCGTAAACCATTACAGAGTCTTCGTTTAGTCTGGAAGAATAGGGTATGGTCCATACACCATTACTTGATTGATACCTGAAAGTATTGCTTTACGTATCCTTGGGGAGAGCAGGGGATAGTAGTAGTTTATCCGGGAGTACATTGATAGTCATAGTACATGGATTAAATGTGTTTACCAACATTAAGTATAATGTATAGGGTACATAGAATAATGTACATAGTACATGGGGGGTAGGGGGGGTAGGGGGGGGAATTTTAGGCGGGTGGTACTCTTTGGGAGGTTCCTGTAGTTGAGAGGTACAACGGTGGCTTTTCAGGCCGCAATCCTTGGAAAAAAGCCAAGCAGGAACTGCTATGGCTTATTTTGTACTATTTTTGGGGGTGTGCTTTGTTTTGGGTGGGTTAGCGGTTGCGTCTAACCCTTCTCCTTATTATGGGGTGGTTGGCTTGGTGCTGGCCTCTGTTGCGGGGTGCGGGTGGCTGCTAAGCTTGGGGGTCTCCTTTGTGTCATTGGTTTTGTTTATGGTCTACTTGGGGGGGATGCTGGTGGTTTTTGTGTACTCTGTGTCGTTAGCGGCAGATCCATTTCCTGTGGGTTGGGGGGAGTGGTCTGTTGTGGGGTATGGTGTGGGGCTTGTTTTAGTGCTTGCTGTTGGGCTGGGGGTTGGGGGTTTTGTTGAGGGGTGGAAGTTGGGGGTAAGTACTGTGGATAGTGGGGGAGTAATGTCTGTTCGTTTGGATTTTAGTGGAGTGGCTATGTTTTATTCGTGTGGGGTGGGACTATTTTTGGTAGCGGGGTGGGGATTGTTGTTGGCGTTGTTTGTCGTGCTGGAACTTGTACGGGGGTTGTCTCGTGGGGCGATTCGTGCGGTTTAGGGGAAAAAGGGGAAGAGTCAGAGAATAGTTTAATGTAAAATGCCAGCTTTGGGAGTTGGGTATGGAGGTTTGAGTCCTCTTTCTCTGAGGCATCCGGGGAAACTCTAAGAAGGGGTATAGTCTTCAGTCTTTGGCTTACAAGACCAATGTTTTTTATAAACTATTAGAGTATTTTAATGGTTGAGTATTTTGTTTTCTAGGGCCCCAGCAATGGGGAAGAGGATCAGGAGGGTGGTGAAGTAAGTGAGGGAGGCTAGTTGGCCGATGATGATGAAGGGGTGTTCTACTGGTTGGCTACCTACTCATGTTAGGATAATGAGATTGGCTACTAGGGCTCAGAATAGGAGTTGGGAGAGAGGGCGGAAAGCTATTGTGCGTTGCTTGGATTTGTGGAGGAGAGGGATTAGGAATAGGATTAGCACGGATGCTGCTAGGGCAAGGACTCCTCCTAGTTTGTTGGGGATTGAGCGTAGGATAGCGTATGCAAATAGGAAGTATCATTCTGGTTTGATGTGTGGGGGTGTGACTAGTGGGTTTGCTGGGGTGAAGTTTTCTGGGTCTCCTAGTAGGTTGGGGGAGAATAGGGCAAGGGTTGTTAGTGGGAGAAGTATGAGTGCGAATCCTAGGATGTCTTTTGTGGAGTAGTAGGGGTGGAATGGGATTTTATCGGAGTTAGCTACGATGCCCAGTGGGTTATTTGAGCCTGATTCGTGGAGGAAGGTGAGGTGGATGAGGGTGAGGCCTGCGATTATGAAGGGAAGGAGGAAGTGTAGTGCGAAAAATCGGGTTAATGTGGGGTTGTCTACTGAAAAGCCACCTCAGGTCCATTCTACGAGGGTTTGGCCAATGTAAGGGATGGCTGAGAATAAGTTGGTAATGACTGTGGCTCCTCAGAAAGATATTTGTCCTCATGGTAGGACGTAGCCTACGAAGGCGGTTGCCATGAGGGTGAGTAGGAGGATAATGCCTGTGTTTCAGGTTTCTTTGTATAGATAGGAGCCATAGTAAAATCCACGGCCAATGTGGAGATAGATGCAGATGAAGAAGAATGATGCTCCGTTTGCATGTAGGTTGCGGATCAGTCAGCCGTACTGTACGTTTCGGCATGTGTGGGCGACTGAGGAGAAGGCTAGGGTTGTGTCTGCAGTGTAGTGTATAGCTAGTAGGAGGCCGGTTAAAATTTGTGTAGTTAGGCAGATGCCTAGGAGAGATCCGAAGTTTCATCAGGCAGAGATGTTTGATGGGGTGGGCAGGTCGATTAGGGAGTTATTAATTATTTTTAGGAGGGGATGGGATTTTCGGAGATTTGGGGCCATTAGTTTTAAGTTTGCGTTGATAGGATGAGGAGGATGGATAGGGCGAAGGATCCTAGGTAGGTTTTGATTAGTCCAGTGTGGAGGATAGTTGAGGCTTTGGTTATTATAAGTTGTAGGTCGCCAAGTCCTTCGGGGCCTATTTTTTTGTATCAGGAGAGGTCGATTAGGTGTGAGGCGATTTTTTGTCCGCTGTTTAGTAGGTTAGCAGTGCTGGGGCGGTGTGTAAGGGGGTTGAAGTACCCTAGGGTGGAGGAGAAGTTTAGGTAAGTGTTTTGTTTGGGGTGTGCGAGGGTATGTGTTATTGTTGAGAGTTCTAGGGCTAGGGCGATGCCTAGTATTGTAGCAGTGATGGCGGCAGTTTTTGTAGAGAGGGGTATGGTTATTGGGGGTGTTTTTGTGGGGATGATGTATGATGTGATGAGTAGGCCAGCGAGGATGCTTCCTAGGGCGAGGCGGGTAAGTGGGGCTGTGATTGTGGGGCTGTTTTCATTCACTGGGGGGTTTGTGGGGGTGCGGGGGAATCCTGTTTGGACTAGTAGTGTTATTCGTAGGCTGTAGGTTGCGGTAAATGATGTAGCTAGGAGTGTTAGGAGGAGTGCTCAGGTGTTTAGGTATGAGGTGTTTAGGCTTTCAATAATGAGGTCTTTTGAGTAGAATCCGGCTAAGAATGGGGTTCCCATGAGGGCGAGGTTGCCGATGGTCAGGCAGGAGGTGGTTGTTGGGAGTATGTTTTGTAATCCTCCCATTTTACGGATGTCTTGTTCTCCGTTGAGGCTGTGGATGATTGTTCCTGAGCAGAGGAATAGTATGGCTTTGAAGAATGCGTGTGTTGAAATGTGGAGGAAAGCTAGTTGTGGGAGGTTTAGTCCGATGGTGACTATTATTAGTCCTAGTTGGCTGGATGTGGAGAAGGCGATGATTTTTTTGATGTCGTTTTGTGTGAGGGCACATGTGGCGGCGAATAGTGTGGATAGGGCCCCTAGGCATAGACATAGGGTGAGGGCGGTGTGGTTGGTGGTGAGTATGGGGTGAGTGCGGATGAGTAGGAAGATTCCAGCGACTACTATGGTGCTGGAGTGGAGTAGAGCGGAGACTGGAGTTGGGCCTTCTATGGCGGCTGGCAGTCACGGGTGGAGGCCGAATTGAGCTGATTTTCCTATGGCAGCGAGGATGAGGCCTAGTAGGGGAAGTATGGGGGTTTGAGTCGGGGTGAGAGGTTGTTGCAGTTCTCAGGTGTTTGTTGTTGAGGCAAGTCATGCTATGCTTAGAATAAGGCCAATGTCTCCGATTCGATTGTATAGTACGGCTTGGAGTGCGGCTGTGTTGGCTTCTGCTCGGCCTTGTCATCAGCCAATTAGTAGGAAGGATATTATTCCGACCCCTTCTCAGCCGATGAATAGTAAGAATATGTTGTTGGCGATAGTTAGAATTAGTATGGCAATTAGGAATGTTAGGAGGTAAGAGAAGAATTTTGTGGTGTATGGTTCTGAGGCTATGTATCATGTCGCGAATTGAAGGATAGATCATGTTACAAATAGGGCGATGGGGAAGAATGTTATGGAGTATTGATCCATTTTGAGGCTGAGGGGAATTTTGAAGCCTGTGGTGAGTTTTCATTCTCAGTGGGAGGTGATGCTCTCCGTGCCTGAGTATATGAAGAGGATTATTGGTACTAGGCTGACTAGGAAGGCGGTTTTGACGGTACGTGTAATGGTGGTTGGGGAGTTTGAGGGTGTTTTTGATAGGGGGGCTAGTAAAATGGGGGTGAGAATGATGGCTAGTGTGAGGAGTATGGAGGTGTTGAGAAGTAGTGCTGTCTCCATTACTTTTACTTGGATTTGCACCAAGATGAGTGGCTCCTAAGACCAGTGGATTGCTGTTATCCTTTAAAAGTAAGGGGACTGAGGTTTTAGACTCAGATGCAGGAGTTAGCAGCTCTTGTTGGTTGAACCTCCCCTCGGCAGGTAAGAAGGTTTTAACTTCTATTTTTAGAATCACAGTCTAATGTCTTGGTTGAAACTATACTTGCTATGAGAGGATTCCTGAGATTAGGCTGGGTTTTAGAATGAGGAGTAGCATGGGGATGATGTGGAGGGCTATTAGGAGGTGTTCTCGTGTATTTGAGTTTTGGATGGATGTGATGTGGGTTGGGAGGGTCCCTCGTTGGGTTGTTAGTAGTATAAATAAGGTGTATGCGGCGGTTAATAGGGTTGCAGTGCCGGTTAGGATAATTGTTGGAGGGGATCAGTTGAATAGGGTGATTATAATGGTTAGTTCTGCTATTAGGTTTGTTGTGGGTGGGAGAGCTATGTTTGAGAGGTTGGCTAGTAGTCATCAGGTGGCTATGAGGGGTAGGAGGGGTTGGAGGCCCCGTGTTAGGAGAAGGATTCGGCTGTGAGTTCGTTCATAGTTTGTGTTGGCTAGGCAGAATAGTATTGAGGAGGTGAGTCCGTGGGAGATTATGAGGATTATTGCGCCTGAGAATGCTCAGTGGGTTTGGATTATGCTTGCAGCGATGACTAGGCCTATGTGGCTTACGGAAGAGTAGGCGATGAGTGATTTTAGGTCGGTTTGGCGTAAGCAGATTGAGCTTGTTATTAGTGCTCCTCATAGGGCTAGGGTGAGGAATGGATAGTGTAGATGGTTTGAGAGAGGGCCGGTTAGGATGGTGGTTCGCATGATGCCGTAGCCCCCTAGCTTTAGTAGGAGGGCGGCGAGTAGTATGGATCCTGCAATTGGAGCTTCTACGTGGGCTTTAGGAAGTCATAGGTGGAGTCCGTATAGGGGAGCTTTTACTATGAAGGCTGTTAGCAGGGCTAGACTTGATAGAAGGGTAGTTCAAGAGTTGTTGCTTAGGATAGGTGGGGTTAATTCTAGTATTGTTAGGTGTAGTGTGCCGGTTTGTGTGTGTAGGTGGAGGATTACGACTAGTAGGGGTAAAGAGCTGATGAGGGTGTAGAATAGGAGGTAGATGCCAGCGCTTAGGCGTTCTGGCTGGTTGCCTCATCGTGTGATTAGGATTAGGGTAGGGATTAGGGTAGCTTCGAATGAGATATAAAATAATGTTAGTTCTGTGGCTGAAAAGGCTAGGATGAGAAATGGTTGAATTATGATTAGGGTTGAGAGGAAAATTCGTTTTCGTGTTGGGGGTTCGTGTTGGAGGTGGTTTTGGCTTGCCATAATTATGAGGGGTAGTAACCAGCAGCACAGTACTAGTAAGGGAGATGATATTTGGTCGACGCCGGTTCATTGTGCTAGGTTTTTGTGTGGGTAGTATGATGGGAGCAGTCATTGTAAGCTGAGTGTGGCGATTAAGATGCTGTGTGCGGTGGTGTTGGCTCATAGGAATTTTTGGGGTGATAGGAGGGCAGTGGGGAGGAGTATGATTGTTGGGATGATGATTTTTAGCATTGTAGGAGGTTTAAGTTGTGTAGGTGGTCGGAGCCGTGTGTTCGGGTTGAGGCTACTAATATGGCTAGGCCTGCGCCTGCCTCGCAGGCGGAGAATGTGAGTATGAGTACGGGTATTAGGGTGAATGATGCGGCTTGATTTTCGATTGATCAGATTGATAGGGCGATGTATATAGATAGTATTATGCTTTCCAGACATAGTAGGGCAGAGATTAGGTGGGTTCGGTGGAAGGCCAATCCTAAGCTGCTTAGGGTGAAGGCTGAGTAGAAGCTTAGGTGTGAGAGGGGCATAGAGAAAGTCATAGGGTTGGGCTATGGTCTGTTGGGCCGAAATCAACTGTCTTGGGTAGACTAACTTTCTGTAGTTATTCTGCTCATTCTAGGCCTCCTTGTATTCATTCGTAGATGAGGCCTAGTGTGAGGAGGAGGAGGATAGTGGAGGCTCAGGTTAGAGTAGTGGTGGGGGATGGGAGTTGGGTAGCTCAAGGGAGCGGGAGTAGGAGGGCGATTTCTAGGTCGAATAAGAGGAATAAGATTGCTACTGAGGAAGAACCGGATTGAGAATGGGAGTCGGGCTGATCCGAGGGGGTCAAATCCGCATTCGTATGGGGATAGTTTTTCCGAGTCTGGGTTGGTTTGGGCTAGTCAGAAGTTTAGTGTGGTTAGGATGGTGCTAAGGGCGAGGGAGAGTGTGAGTATGAATGTGATTATGTTGATTGCTCTTCTCTGGGGTTGTACCAGATTTTAGAGATTGGAAGTCAATTGTAATGGATATACTAGAAGAGCAGGCTCCTCATCAGTAGATAGTTATGTAGAGGAATAATCAGATAATGTCTACGAAGTGTCAGTATCAGGCAGCTGCTTCGAATCCGAAGTGATGGTTAGGTGTAAAGTGGAATTTGATTAGTCGGAGGAGGCAGACGGATAGGAAGGAGGAGCCGATGATTACGTGGAGTCCGTGGAATCCTGTGGCAACGAAAAAGGTTGAGCCATATACACCGTCGGCGATTGAGAATGGGGCTTCGTAGTATTCTATTGCTTGGAGTGCTGTGAAATAGAATCCTAGTAGGATTGTCAGGGTTAGTGCGTGGATTGCTTGTTTTCGGTTACCTTCTGTGATGCTGTGGTGCGCCCATGTTACGGTAACGCCTGAGGCCAGGAGGATAGCTGTGTTTAGTAGGGGTACTTCTAGGGGATTCAGTGGTTTGATTCCTGTTGGGGGTCACTGTCCGCCGAGCTCTGGGGTGGGGGCTAGGCTGGAGTGGAAGAATGCTCAGAAAAAGCCCAGGAAAAAGAATGCCTCGGATGTGATGAATAGGATTATTCCGTATCGTAGGCCTTTTTGGACGGTGGGGGTGTGGTGGCCTTGGAATGTGCTTTCTCGTACAATGTCTCGTCATCATTGTAGTATGACGAGGATTATGGAGAGTAGGCCAAGGCTTAGGAGTTGTGAGGAGTTGTGATGGAATCATATGATTAATCCGGAGGTGGTGAGTAGGGCAGCGGCTGCCCCGAAGATGGGTCAAGGGCTTGGGTCTACTATGTGGTAGGAGTGTGCTTGGTGGGCCATTAGATGTTTTCTTGTAAGTATAGGCTTAGTAGGAGGACGAAGACGTAAGCTTGGATTATGGCTACTGCTACTTCTAGGATAGTTAGTAAGAGTAGGATTGATGTAGTTAGGACGGATACGGCTGGTATGATTGGGAGTAGTACGGCGGTGGCTGTGGAGATAAGTTGGATGAGTAGGTGGCCTGCTGTGAGGTTTGCTGTAAGGCGGACCCCCAGAGCTAGAGGGCGGATGAGCAGGCTAGTGGTTTCAATTATGATGAGGGCAGGGATTAGTACTGTTGGGGTTCCTTCTGGCAGGAGGTGGCCTAGGGAGATTGAAGGTTGGTTTCGTAGTCCGATAAGCAGGGTGGCTAATCAGAGCGGAAAGGCTAGGGCTATGTTTATTGATAGTTGTGTGGTTGGGGTGAATGTGTACGGTAACAAGCCTAGTAGGTTAATTGTGAGTAGTAGAATTATTAGTGATGTTAGGATTAGGGCCCATTTGTGGCCCCCTTTGTTTAGTGGGAGTATTAGTTGCTTTGTGATTGAGTGAAGGGATCATAGTTGGAGGGTGGAGAGGCGGTTGGTAATTCAGCGGTTATTAGGTGCGGGAAACAGTAGTGCTGGAAATAGTATTGATAGTAGGATTAGTGGGATTCCTAGGAAGTAAGGGCTAGCGAATTGGTCAAAGAAGCTTAGGTTCATGGTCAGGTTCATGGGGTGGTTTTAGTGGCTGTGGATGCTTTGTTGGATGGGGGGTTGGTGGGGGTAAAGGCTATGAGTTTGGGTTGGATGATTAGGGAGAAGGTCAGCCATGATGTGAGTATAATAAGGAATCATGGGTTTGGATTGAGTTGTGGCATGTCATTAAGGAGGGGTGAGCAGTCCTCTTTCTCTAGCTTAAAAGGCTAGTGCTGTTGCATAGCTTCTTAATGATTAGGATGATAGGAGTGTGGATCAGTTCTCGAAGTGGGGGAGTGGGGTGGATTCTACTACGATTGGCATGTAGCTGTGGTTGGCCCCACAGATTTCTGAGCATTGGCCGTAGAAGATTCCTGGCCGGGTGGTGATGAATGATGTTTGGTTAAGTCGTCCTGGGATTGCATCAGTTTTTACTCCTAGGGTAGGGACAGCTCAGGAGTGCAGGACGTCACCAGCGGTAACGATGATGCGGATGGAGGATTCTATGGGAATGACAACTCGGTGGTCTACTTCTAGCAATCGGAAGTGTCCTGGGGAGAGGTCTGTTGTTGGGATTATGTAGGAGTCGAACGCTAGGTCTTTAAAGTCGGTGTATTCATAGGTTCAGTATCATTGGTGTCCGATGGCTTTGAGGGTTAGGTCTGGCTCGTCGATTTCGTCTATTATGTACAAGATTTGTAGAGATGGTAGGGCGAGTAGGATGAGGACAATAGCTGGTAGGATGGTTCAGATTAGTTCTACTTCTTGTGCGTCGACGGTGTTCGAGGATAGTTTTTCTATAAGCATGAGTGTTAGGAGGTAGAGGACTAGGCTGCAGATTGCTAGTGCGACTATTAGAGCGTGGTCGTGAAATTCAACGAGTTCCTCTATGATGGGGGATGAGGCGTCTTGGAATCCAAATTGTGAGTGATTGGCCATGATTAGGGTGTACGGGGTTTTCACCTGTGATTTAGTCTTGACAAGGCTATGTAATTGGTTTACTAACACCCCATAAAGAAAGAAGCATGAGTGGTTTGACATGCGGCTGGCTTGAAACCAGCATGTGAGGGTTCGATTCCTTCCTTTCTTGTACTTGGACGAAGGCTGGTTCTTCGAAGGTATGGTAGGGAGGAGGGCAGCCGTGGATTCATTCAACGTTGGTGGCGGTTAGTTCTGGTTGTAGGACTTTTCGTTTTGATGTGAAGGCTTCTCAGATGATGAATATTAGTATGATTACTGCAGTTATTGAGATTAGTGAGCCGATAGATGATATAGTGTTTCATACGGTATAGGCATCTGGGTAGTCTGAGTATCGTCGTGGTATGCCGGCTAGGCCTAGGAAGTGTTGTGGGAAGAAAGTTAGGTTTACGCCTGTGAATATGACTCCGAAGTGGGCTTTAGCTCATGTAGTGTGTAGGGTGTATCCTGTAAATAGTGGGAATCAGTGAGTAAATCCTGCCAGGATGGCAAAGACAGCCCCTATTGAGAGGACGTAGTGGAAGTGTGCAACTACATAGTATGTGTCGTGTAGGGCGATATCTAATGAGGAGTTTGCTAGGACGATGCCTGTTAGTCCTCCGATAGTGAAAAGGAAGATGAAGCCTAAGGCCCATAGCATTGGAGGATCTCATTTGATAGTTCCCCCATGTAGTGTGGCTAGTCAGCTAAAGACTTTGATGCCGGTTGGGATAGCAATGATTATGGTGGCGGATGTAAAGTATGCTCGGGTATCTACGTCTATCCCGACTGTGAATATGTGGTGAGCTCATACGATGAAGCCGAGGAATCCGATGGATAGTATGGCTCATACTATTCCTATATAGCCGAAGGGTTCTTTTTTGCCTGCATAGTATGTTACTACGTGGGAGATGATTCCGAAGCCTGGTAGAATTAGGATATAGACTTCTGGGTGACCGAAGAATCAGAAAAGGTGTTGGTATAAGACCGGGTCTCCTCCTCCGGCCGGGTCGAAGAAAGTGGTGTTTAAGTTTCGGTCTGTTAGTAGTATGGTGATGCCGGCAGCGAGTACGGGGAGTGAGAGTAGAAGGAGAACAGCTGTGATGAGAACGGACCATACGAATAGGGGGGTTTGGTATTGTGAAAGAGCCGGGGGTTTTATGTTGATAGCGGTAGTGATGAAGTTGATTGCCCCTAGGATGGAGGAGACTCCTGCTAGGTGAAGGGAGAAGATGGCAAGGTCTACTGATGGGCCGGCGTGGGCTAGGTTGCCTGCTAGCGGTGGGTATACGGTTCATCCTGTACCGGCTCCTGCTTCTACTGTGGAGGAGGCTAGTAGGAGTAGGAAAGAGGGGGGTAGCAGTCAGAAGCTTATGTTGTTCATACGGGGGAATGCTATGTCTGGAGCGCCGATTATAAGTGGGACTAGTCAGTTTCCGAATCCTCCGATCATAATGGGTATTACTATGAAGAAGATTATTACGAAGGCGTGGGCGGTGACGATTACGTTGTAGATTTGGTCGTCTCCTAGGAGGGTTCCTGGCTGGCCGAGTTCTGCACGAATAAGCAGGCTGAGGGCGGTTCCGGCCATGCCTGCTCATGCACCGAAAATTAGGTAAAGGGTGCCGATATCTTTGTGGTTTGTTGAGAATAGTCATCGGTTAATGAATGTCACGGGTAAGATGGCCGAGTGTTGAGGCGTTAGGCTGTAGTCCTTTTTACAGAGGTTTGATTCCTCTTCTTATCGGCCTTGTAGTGAAGTTCATGTTGAGTTGCAAGCTCAGTGATGTGCGCTAAAGAGTGCACCGGGGCCTGGTAGACGGAAGCCTGTTGGTTGGGGCGCCTAGCTGTTAACTAGGAGGTTGTGGGATCGAGGCCCACCTGTCTAGGTAAGGTCCTAGCTTAATTAAAGCGTCTGGGTTGCATTCAGAGGATGCAGGTTAGTGTCCTGCGGGTCTTAGCAGAAACTAAGAGAGTTTAACTCTTGTTTAAGGCTTTGAAGGCCTTCGGTTTGTTGTTATCCTAAGTTTCTAGGTGGTTGTTAGAATTATGGGGGAGAGGGGTAGAAGTATGGCTGATAGGGCGGTAAAGATGGCAATTTGGGGGTTTGTTGATTTGTGGGTGTGCCACTGTTTTATGTGGTTTGTGGGATTTGGTGGAAGGGTGATTGTTGAATAGTATGCGAGGCGTAGGTAGAAGAACAGTCCTAGTAGAGAAAGTATGGCGATGGTTGTAGCTATGGGGGTTATTTCTTGTTTGGTGAGTTCTTGGATGATGAGCCATTTGGGCAGGAAGCCTGTTAGTGGGGGGAGTCCTGCTAGGGAGAGTAGGGTTAGTATTAGGGTTGCGTTTAGTATGGGTGTCTTTGCTCATGAAGTTATTATTGTGGATAATTTTAGGGCTTTGGTTGTATTGAGTGCTAGAAACACTGTGATGGTCATTAGGGAGTAAAGGTAGAAGGTCAGTAAGGTGAGTTTTGGGCTGTAGATGATGATAATGGTTATTCAACCTAAGTGGGAAATGGATGAGAAGGCTAGGATTTTGCGGATTTGTGTTTGATTTAGTCCTATTCAACCTCCTAGGGCTGCTGAGGCGATGGCTATAGCGGTCAGTAGGGTGGGATTGAGTGTGTGGGATGTCATGGAGAGAATGATGATTGGGGGGAATTTCATTATTGTTGATAGTAGTAGGGCAGTGATTATAGGGGCACCTTGAAGTACTTCCGGGAATCAGAAGTGGAATGGGACGAGTCCCAGTTTTATTGCAATTGCTGTTGTCAGTAAGAGGCAGGATGTTGGGTGGGTTAGGTGGGTGATGGCTCATTGTCCTGTAAATCAGGCGTTGGTTATGCTTGAGAATAGTACTAGGGTTGAAGCAGTTGCTTGTACTAGGAAGTATTTGATTGTTGCTTCGATAGCTCGGGGGTGGTGGGATTTTGAGATGAGGGGGATGATGGCGAGGGTGTTGATCTCCAGTCCGGTTCAGGCTATTATTCAATGGTTGCTTGAAATTGTGATGGTTGTTCCTAGGAAGAGGCTTAAGTAGGAGATTAATTTTGTGTATGGGCTCATTAGTAGGGGAAGGGGTTAAACCATCATTTTCGGGGTATGGGCCCGATAGCTTTTTTAGCTGACTCTACTAGAAAATAATATAGAGGAAGTATGGAGGGCTTTGATCTCTTCTGCGTAGGTTCGACCCCTACTTTTCTAATACATGTCTCAGGAAATGAGAGGGGTGGTATACCTCTATGTTCACTTTATCATAGTGACCCTTTATGTTCAGGCACATTTCCTTGAGCAAGGGGGCAGGCCTGCGTAGCAGATTGGTATGCTGGTGTGTCAGAGGCAGAGTGCTAGTGTCAGTGGGAGGAAGTTTTTTCAGAGAAGGTGCATGAGTTGGTCGTAGCGAAAACGGGGGTAGGAAGCACGGACTCATAGGAAGCCAGAAGAGAGGAGTAGAACTTTTGTAGCCAGAATTATTGGGAACAGTTCTGGGGAGGGGTTGAGTGAACTTGGATTAAGGAATAGAATAGTAGTTAGTATGTTTATCAGTATGATATTTGCGTACTCAGCTAGGAAGAATAGGGCGAAGGGGCCTGCAGCATATTCGACGTTGAAGCCCGATACCAGCTCCGATTCGCCCTCCGTTAGGTCGAACGGAGCGCGGTTTGTCTCAGCAAGCGTGGAGATGTACCATATTATTGCGAGGGGTCAGGAAGAGAAGATGAGGTACAAGGGTTCTTGAGTTGTAGTGAGTGTGGTTAGGGTGTAGTTTCCGCTGAGTACGATAATGGAGAGAAGGATGATGGCTAGTGTTACTTCATAGGAGATGGTTTGTGCTACTGCTCGTAGTGCGCCGATTAGGGCGTATTTTGAGTTTGAGGCTCACCCTGATCATAGGATTGAGTACACTGCTAGGCTGGATATGGCTAGGAGGAAGAGAAGGCCTAGGTTTAAGTCAGTGAGGGAAAAGGGGAGGGGGAGGGGGATTCAGATTGTGATCGCTAGGAGAAGGGCTAGTATGGGGGTTATAGTAAAGAGGAATGGGGAGGAGGTGGATGGGCGAATGGGTTCTTTGATGAATAGTTTTACCCCATCTGCTACTGGTTGTAGTAGGCCGAATGGGCCTACAATGTTTGGGCCTTTTCGGGCTTGCATATAGCTTAGGATTTTTCGTTCTACCAATGTTAGGTAGGCAACCGCAATCAGGACTGGGATGGCGTAAGATAAGGATATGGTTAGATGGGTTAAGGTAGGGTGTCAAATCATGGTTAGCTAGGGAGAGGATTTGAACCTCTGGGTAAAGGGCTTAAGCCTTTTGCATTTGCCGGGCTCTGCCACGCTAGCGGTCCTTTTCTAGGATGGTGTGGAGATGGGTGGCCTGTTTGGTAGTTCAGTTGGGTTCACTACTTGGGGGGAGGCGTGCTTGTGGTATGGGCCTCACTTTTCCGGTCCTTTCGTACTGGGAAAAGTTTGTCATAGATAGAAACCGACCTGGATTGCTCCGGTCTGAACTCAGATCACGTAGGACTATTAATCGTTGAACAAACGAACCCTTAATAGCGGCTGCACCATTAGGATGTCCTGATCCAACATCGAGGTCGTAAACCCCCTCGTCGATATGAGCTCTTGGAGGGGATTGCGCTGTTATCCCTGGGGTAGCTTGGTCCATTGGTCAATTATATTGGGTCTGGTTACTGTTAGTACGTTGAGGTGTCGCTCTTGGTTAAGAGGTGTAGTCTTATTTTTGGAGGATCTGTTTTTCTCCAAGGTCGCCCCAACCGAAAAATGCGGGCCAGTGTGTTGTTGGGGTTGTGGGCCTGGTAGGTTTTGGGTTGTGTGTAGTGGTCGCTGATTTTTAAGTTCCACAGGGTCTTCTCGTCTTATGGGCTTATTCCTGCTTTTGCACAGGAAGATCAATTTCATTGATTGTCTGCAAGAGACAGTTAAGACCTCGTTTAGCCATTCATACAAGTCTCGATTTATGGGACAATTGATTGCGCTACCTTCGCACGGTTAGGATACCGCGGCCGTTGAACATGGTGTCACTGGGCAGGCATCACCTTCAATACTTGGTTGGCTGAAGGCTATGTTTTTGGTAAACAGTCGGGCCTTGGGGTTGCCTAGTTCCTTTTGCAGATTTGAATCTTTCTGATGGGCGCACCTGAGTTGGATTAACAGGGTGGATTTAATACTTGGCTTGTTTGAGTTGGAAGTATTAGTCTGGGGTTTGTTAATAATGGGGTAATGTAAGCTTGCGCTCGAGAGGGTAGTCCCTGATTACTCATTTTAGCATTGATTCTCCTATTGTCATAGGTTGGCCTGTTATGGATAAGGGAGTCCTGTTGTTTTTGGATTTTTTTAGGCGTAGAGCTTTGACGCACTCTTTGTTGATGGCTGCTTGAGGGCCCACAGTTTAGTGTCAGTTGGGCAGTTATCCGCTAGTGGAGGTTGTATTCTTTTTTAAAGGGGCTGTACCCCCTTTAAATTACTCTTGATCTACCACATGGTGGTTGAGGGTGGGTGTCCGGAGGGGGAAAATTAAGAGGGAACTTAGATTCACTTCACAGGCAACCAGCTATCACCCGGCTCGGTTGGCTTTTCACCTCTACTGACAAGTCGTCCCACTCTTTTGCAACAGAGACGGGTTCGCTCAGGGGGTAGCTGCTTGTAAGTAGCTCGCTCGGGTTTCGGGGTGGCAAGCTTAAATTCGTTTTGCTTGGTTATTCTTGCTAAACCATGATGCAAGAGGTACAAGGATTTATCTTTGCTGTTTTCTGCTTTGGGTTTCATTGTTATTTCATCTTTCCCTTACGGTACGGGCCTCTATCGCGCCAATGTTAGTGCCTTTTCTGTCGCTCATACTAGGGCAGGAGAATGTTTTAGTTCAGTGGTGAGGTAAATTTTTAATTGTTCTTAATTGTATGTGGTTGGGCTAGAGTTCGGCTTCAAGACGATCTGGTGGGTGGCAGATATCTCTCAGGTGTAAGCTGAGTGCTTTGTGTTATAGCTACGTCCTGATGTGCTAAGTGCACCTTCCGGTACACTTACCTTGTTACGACTTACCTCATCTTCAGCTGATGAAGGGGGTTAGTTACAGGCGTGTGTAGCTTGTGAGGAGGGTGACGGGCGGTATGTACGTGCCTCAGGGCCAGCTTAAAGGGGGCACTATTGTCCCGCTTTACTGCTAAATCCTCCTTCTAGGGACGATTTCATGTCCCCTTCCGTGGAATTGTCTACTTTAGAAAATGTAGCCCATTTCTTCCGCCCCATAGGCTATACCTTGACCTGTCTTATTAGCGTGGCTAGGGCTATTATGCTCACTGTTGTGCTCTCAGGCGAGGTGAGCTGGCGACGGCGGTATATAGGCTGCTCTGGCAAGGGGCGGTTGGGTGCATCGTGGGTTATCGATTATAGAACAGGCTCCTCTAGGTGGGTCTGGGGCACCGCCAAGTCCTTAGAGTTTTAAGCGTTTGTGCTCGTAGTTCTCAGGCGGATACTTTAGTAGTGGAAGTATCAAGATTTAGGGCTAGGCATAGTGGGGTATCTAATCCCAGTTTGTGCCCTAGCTTTCGTGGGGTCTAATCAGTCGGGGGGTGCTAAGATCGTCTTGAGGGCGTCTTTAGGTACATCTTGGGCTTATGACAGCTTAGTTGTATTTTGATCTTAGTTGTTAGGATAGCATGATACCACTCTTTACGCCGTGTTACTGTTAATTTGGGCCTCTTGTGTGACCGCGGTGGCTGGCACAAGATCTACCAGCCCTAGGTACTGCTATGACTAAGTCAAGTTTACACTTATTGCTTAATACTAATTACTGCTGAGTACCCGTGGGGGTGTGGCTGAGCAAGGCGTCTTGGGCTGCAGCTAATGAGCGTGCCTGATGCCCGCTCCTTTCGTCTATGGAGTAAGAGCTCTAGGGCATTTACACTGGGGCGCAGATACTTGCATGTATATGTCTAGCAGGAATTAACGGTAAGGTTAGGACTAAGTCTTTTGTCCCTGGGTGCATGTGGCAACGTCTTGGCATCTTCAGTGCCATGCTTTAGTTGTAAGCTACAGGGAC